AATGCTTCCGCGTTATTCTACGCCACTAATCTTTGAGCGGCCTCTTTCATCTAATTCCCAGCCTCTTATACCTATAGTCAACGAGGGCGACAGGTTACGTTTGATTCGATATGCTTACTAGCATATCGAATCCAGGGCTTATAGTTTAATTGGTTCAAACGCACCGCTCATAACGGTGATATTGTAGGTTCGAGTCCTACTAAGCCTATATTCTAGAAAACCAAAGTAATAAAATTAGACTGAAATGAATGCGTAACACGTTGCGCTTTGAATTCCCAAAATATATATATATTTTTTTGCTCCGCAGGTCATTGTTGTTTTTTACTAATTTATCATCATCAAATTCCATAATGATAAAAAAAAATATATATATATTTTTTTGGGTGTATAGCTTAATTGGTAGAGCATTAGGCTTTTAACTTAATGGTCGCAGGTTCAAGTCCTGCTATACCCAAATGTTTTTATAGAAATTCCCCTGGCAGTTGATATGCACATCAAAATATACATTGTACGTTGGCTCGTCTAGTACGAGTAATTACGTTAAACTAAAATATATATATATTTTTTGATGTCTTTATGGCCGCTCACGCCCTTTTTTTTCTTCGTGAGAAACCTTTGGCCTCTAATCTAAGCTCAGATAGTGAAAAACGCAAAGAGAAAAGTTACAAGAAAATTTATTGGCTTAGATTAGGCGAAGAAAACTAGCAGCCCAGTAGGATGCGGCTCTGAAAAGAGAGAAGTGTTGTAGGTGTTACCAACTACTATTCCTATTTCATTTCTCTCCATGTGAACAATCTGCAGCAATCCTGCAGTGTTGGAGTTGTTTGATAGCAACTGTGAATAACAATAGATATAGATATCTTCCTATCTAGCTCCCGCAAATTCATGTCATATCTAGAATTTTTCCATCAAGAGCGGATTCCCGTTATTTTCAAGTTCCGCCAGTAATCTACGTCACCGTCAGCATTAATTATCTACATTAATTATCTATCTGTCTCTTTCATTAATTATCTAAATTATGCCAACCTATCTTATAAAGGCAATATAATAAATACTGGCGACATGATTAAGAAGCAGTGCTCTTCATTTTTAGTATTTTTTCTTTCTACTATCTTTTTTTTTATTGGTCATTTATCAAAAATTTTCTGTAGTTTTTGCTCGGTCTTGGTTCTTGTCGAAGCGAGTAGTAATTTCTGCTGTTTGTTTGACAGCTTATTCGTTCTACACTCTTCTATGCACCGTATGCGGAGTGCTCCTTTAATATTAATGAATACGTCAGAAGCATTGGCAACCTATACATTCTTGCCATAACTGTTCAAATATCTGTTCTCGTTATTTAATCGTCTTCTTTTTCTGCAGCATAACAAATCGAGTTGCCATATTCCAATTAATTGAGAAATTGATTACATTAACGTCATAATTAGTTTTGGCGGCCCTTTCAGGGCCCCTTGTTAAATGAATATCTTTTTGCCATTCCTTTTCGGGGCGAGGCGGGGCTCCGCCCCCCCAATGGACGTTGTCCAACGAGGGCAGAGCGGGTAAGTGCTTAAGTGGCACCATCTGCTAAGACGTCTAAATGCTTTCCTTGATAACCGGAAGTTCTGAAAAAGTGTGAAATGCCGGAGGGCTTTTGACCATCCATTCAAGTGTCGTTGAATTCTGTTCAACAGCCCAAGGACTTGAAGCACACTTGTTTTCACTGGTTAGAGTAAAAAAAACCACTACAAAGAAACACAAAATTCCTACTACAGAAACATACGAGCCGAAACTACTAAAGGCATTCCATCCAGCATAAGCATCTGGATAATCTGGAATGCGACGTGGCATACCTGCAAGACCTAAAAAATGCATAGGAAAAAAAGTCAAGTTCACACCAAAGAAAGTGATCCAAAAATGAATTTGACCTAAAGTCTCTGGATATTGAAGACCAGTTATTTTCCCTATCCAATAGTAGAATCCTGCAAATAAAGCAAAAACAGCTCCCATAGAAAGAACATAATGGAAATGTGCAACCACATAATAAGTATCATGTAGAGCGATGTCCAGCCCAGAATTGGCCAATACTATTCCAGTGAGAGTAGAGTAGGTGCCCTTACTCGCGTGGGGCCAATTTTGGGTTTCCCTTGCGCTTTTAGTGCACCTCTCTCGTAACCGTACATGATAGTTTTCCCATCATACGGCTTGCCCGCGCGTTTAATTCTCTCACGACTTGGCACGGGTTTCATAGCCTGTACCGACGTGTCGAACGAGGCTGCGGTGCCTTTCCGGTTTCCTTTTTTTCCCTCTGAGTTTATCTTTTCGATCGAGGAGAGAGAGCCCGAAGAAGTATTTTCCGTGGTCGGCTCTCTCGTGCTCGAGTTTGGCAAGTGTAGCCAGAGAATAACGCGGCAGCAAGGGCGCAACATATATTATATTATATATTGCCGCGCCCCTTCAACAATTTTCTCAGTTTCATGAGCTTTTAGTCTGGGCAGCATCTCGTTTATCTGTGAGATGTTCTTGTCGAGTTGGCTCAACTTGCGCTGCTATTGTTGTGTCCTCTTTATTGGTCCGGATTTGTTGACTAGGCATCTGGTATCGTCCAGTATAGATCTGCCGCGTAGCCTTTTGAAAAGAGGCGTAGCGGGACCAAGCTTTTTGGTTGGGGTTTTCCAACATACTTGTGTGCTCTTCTTGTCTTGGTTCGGACTTCTATAACTGCAGAACACCAGAAAGTAACCTCTGACTTAATTCCGAGTTCCTTTCCCTGGAAAATGATGTTGATATATCACTTCTGGAGAAGCCTGCGGCCTCTTGTTTTAATCCGTCCCATTGTAGTTGTAAGGCGTTTGCTTTTTTTAGTATGATTAGAGTGCGAACACAGCAGCTCCTGATGACGAGTTTCATTTCATTTGTTAATTGGTAGAACTTATCAACGAACGAATAGTAGTTGCATATTCCTCTTAGGATTCAGCTTTTGTAGTCCTCTCGTATTTTGCTCAACGCGCCAACGAAACGAATCGTATAAGTCTCCTATCTCTTTTTCAACAGGTTTACCAAAATGAAATGGTCGATGTTGCCGTAGTATTTTGTTCTATGCCCTTTCAGAGCTCAGTGGTGCTTTTGCAGTCCAGTTCCGATGACACCGTGGGCTAAATAAATGCAAGGGTCGAAGACTAAAACATTTGTATGCCAACTCGATCAGGTCTCCTTGAAATAGAAATCTGCAAGGGTTAAGGTTGTTGTTAAGGTTGCTTTTGTCGTTGTTGAGAATGGAATGCAGTTCTTTCGCTATCAGGTTAGTTATCCGCCTGACTAGTGAAGTCCTCACACGCCTGTGCGCCTGGCCCGCGTAGCAAGGGTATAGCAAAAAGATTTTTCCAAACCTCATTTGTCGAGGGCCTCCTCAGCAAAGTGAAGTGGTGGGTCACCTGCTGTCCCGTGCTTGACAGAAATGGCGTCATCCGGTTAGGTGTTGGGATTGGGAACCTCAAGTCCTTCATAGCGGGCGAGGCTTACTTGAGCCTTGAATTGCTTGCACCCTACTGCCATTTGGCCACGTACGAGATTTTCGAGAGAGTTGACGCGTTGACCCGGCAAGGGGTCCACCGGGTTCGCCTCCCGTTAGTGCAAATTACCTCGTTGTTTTTGGTTCCTTCCGTTGCCTTTTTAGGGTACCACCTTTCGGAAGCCCCCAAAGGAGGGGTTTTTTCACCCTACTCATCTTTGCTTCTGGGGTCTCCCCTACACGTCAACTGGAGAGAGAATACGTCCGTCTGTCGCCATTTCTGGGGTTATGGCGAAGTAAACGTCATCCATTCCGGTTAGCACGTCGCACCCCCCTACAGTAAACAGAAAGATAAATCCTACAGCAAATAACATGGGTGTTTTATATTGTATTGAACCTCCCCACATGGTAGCAATCCAACTAAAAATTTTGATTCCAGTAGGCACGGCAATAATCATGGTAGCCGCAGTGAAGTAAGCACGTGTATCAACATCTAAGCCTACGGTAAACATGTGGTGCGCCCACACAATAAATCCAAGAACTCCAATACTGATCAAGGCATAAACCATGCCTAGATAACCAAATACGGGTTTTCTTGAAAAGGTAGAAACGATATGACTAATGATACCGAATCCTGGCGAGATTAGAATATAGACCTCAGGATCGGGATAGATTTTGCCGTTCCCAGCAAAGCCCCCCACAGAACCCAGCGAGCTCCTCTCAAAGCACTGGGCTCTTCGCGGAATATGCCCATAACCTATGTAGTCTATCCTCAAGCATGTTCTGTAACAAGACACCAAGAGTGCACAAGGGATTTGTGCAACAAATTACCATCACCAGGCACTTTCGAGTTCTTAGAAAAAGGCCGCAGGTCCTGAATCTCTAAATTAGAGCTAGTCAAATAACCTAAGCCTTGATTGCAGACGGGACATATACCTTTCTGGCGGATGAATAGCTTGCTAAATTCATTACCTTTCGCGTCCACCAAAATTTCCCGATAGCTTTGAATCCGAAGATTCCATTCATCAAAAGGGGTTGAATCTACAAAAGGATTACCTAGATCACGAGATGCTCGAAACATATGAGCAGGAACTTCTTTTACCATAGACGCAAGGAGTGTTATCCATATCACGTCAGCATAATGGCGTTTGGCATCTACACTGGGCTCGGTCCAAGTAGCATGGAAATCCCAGAGTCTGCCACGGGGAGAGGGCACCCCCTGATAGAATCGGGAAACCAGTCTGGGTCGAGGAGTTTTAGAGAATTTACGACGTAAATATCGCCAGCTTCTATGCCAGATCCAGTGATCCAGCAGACTGAAGGTATGAAGAAAGTTGCCAATTCCAAAGTAGCTGCCCCAACCATGAAGAATTGGGTTTAGCAATTTGATCATTTGATAAGGCCGCAGGTCTATATTTTCAGAAAAGACATTTTTTATTTTCCATTTCAGCAACATTATCCTATTAGGATTAGGATACACGTGGAGGCCCCCACGAGTGAACACCTTACATGAGGAAGTGACTTGGCTATGAGAGCGAGCCCGATCGATATTGTGGAATATGAAGCCGAGAAAATGAAGTCTCTCTCCGATCTTCCACGGGAATATGCGGGTTTTTTCTGACGACAATTGGAGGCCACGTTCCGCCAGGAAACTTTTTGCTTTTTCAAAAAGTCGTTCCACTAATGTCTCATCATCAGTAATAATGACAAAGTCATCAGCATACCTGATAAGGCGGACTGAGTCTGTTTTTCGGGTCTGGTTAAAGAGATAACTATGGCCTTTCCTTTGCATCCATTCTGTCCTTCCAGGATCAGTCATAGTGGTCCGGTGTCCGCCAGTTATTTTCTTTTCTAAGCCATCCAGGGCAAAGTTCGCGATTAAAGGACTTATGACACCGCGGAACGAGACTTCAAGTTCCCCTTGATATTCAATTGGACTCTTAAGCCATTCCTCGAGTACAATTTCTGTACTACTAGGCATGGGAAAATTCTCTAAGATCCATTGGTGAAATATTTGGCCAAAGAAGCCTTTTATATCAGCCTCAATTACCCATTTGGAAACAAACTTTTTACTATTTTGTTCCATTTTCTTATTGCCAACTTTGCGTACTCTTTGCCTTCTCGTGTCTAATATGTAAGCAATTTCACCTATCGCCATGTGTGCACATTTTCCCCTCCGAGATCCGAAGCTATATTTGTCAGCAAAGGGTTCTGTTACAGGTTCAATAGCTAGTTTGAACAAGTGCTGGACGGTCCTGTCAAATATTGTGGGTATTTTTAGCAGCCTTTCACCATTTTTTGGTTCAAAAATGGAAACATGGCGAACGGGTGAGCTCTTGTAGTTTTTTAGATTAATCCAAAAGATACGACGAACTAGACCGATTTGGGAAGAAGCTTCTAGTATTTTACCATCGACTCCCGGAGTTCGACTTCCAGAAGTATAATATAAATTATCTACGGCAATTATTCGAGAGGTTAATTGAGTACAGATTTCAAGCATGCAGTCTTTCAGGAGTGGGTTTCCGAGTCCCAGGGAAGCTGCTAAAAGAGAGAGGATCCTTTGTTGGTTCTTTACTAATTTATGGATAGCTGTAAATTTCTTTCCCAACATTGGCCACCGACCCTCGTTCATGATGACCGCGGCTTTCCTGGCGATAATTCGTGATTTTTTTCGGGTCTCCTTCCATTCAGTGAAGAGACTGTCTGGAGATCCTGAGCCATTAGAGAAGCCACGTCTCTCTTTCCACGTCAAACGTTTCAGCATTACCCACATGTTATTGTGTATAGCCTTACGTCTCATCTCACCCTGTGATAGCATCATTGACTTGGATATATCAACAATGTCCAGTTGAATGGAAATGCCCATTTCGGCTCTTGAAAAAAGTTCCACCACAGGGGCAACGCTACCAATAGAATATCTGTCTTTTCGAAAGATGTTGGGTCTCGAGTGGTCCGCCCGGGCAAGGGCCGAAGGCTTCTTGCACGCAACGTGTGAAATCTTACCCTTGAGAGAAAAGAGGGCACACTCCAATCCCAAAAGATCCCTACTATTACCGGGGTCTAACCTAAAAGAGTTTGAAACTGAAACAAAAGAAAAAGGGCCGAAGGCTTCTTGCACGCAAGGGCCTTTTTTTCTTTTTCTGGCACCATCCTCTACCTTTCTCATGACATCGACTCCCAAACATCCCACCTCATTGCCAGTTATCTGCATTCCAGGCAGATAGTTTATTTGAGGCACAGAACAGCTGTGCTCGCTTAGGTAGCGCTGTAAGGGCAACGTACCACCTTTTCTATTGGCGCAATCGCGCCCATGACCAAAAAACCAAAAGAGATGCTGGTATAATATTGGATCTCCTCCTCCTGCAGGATCAAAAAAGGTTGTATTAAAGTTCCTATCAGTTAATAACATGGTAATTGCCAATCTATTCACACACTTTTGGTCAATGGAGCACAATAAAAATCGATTTTTTTCATGCCGTTGTGGTGCAGTTTGGACTATATCTTCATCTTTTCTTAATCATACCCGCTTTGACGCGCACAATATCCTTTTTTTTAGCCCGCATTGACCACGAAGCCAAAGGATTTGCAAACACTAGGATCATGCACCCATCACTTTAAATCAAGCCGGCCAAATAGGCATCAAGCTTTTGTTTGCCTGGATGGCAAAAGTAGGTTTGGCCAGAGATGTTTGGCGTATAGTCTCTGAGGGCGAACCATCATGGTTCGTTCCCTGCTGATCGTCTTTGCAGAGTTCCCAGCATATAGTCAAATTCGACCAAGACATCGCTGCCTTGTCAGGCGCAATACACCTGCCAATACTGGAAGAGATAATAAAAGTAGGAATGCTGTCACTAATACGGACCATACGAATAGGGGTAATCTATGCATGGTCATTCCTGGCCCACGCATGTTAAAAATAGATAGGGGTCAGTCTATGCTGCCCTCCGAACCATACATGACAATTTTTTGTCATACAGCTCTCACTCGGAAAACTTCAATTGCTGAGATTCTTGTATCAGGTGCGTCTCAAAGGATGTGTTACTTAATAGAGGCCTAGGACTGATAGTATGATATTATCTGCATTTCCTAGCTTCTTTGCATGATACGCTTCGTGGTGAGCTTTATATAATGGAATCTACTTTCGTTTATATGCTCTGGGCAATCGGGTAACCTCAGTTTCTTATTCTAATTTTTACTTAAACGTCTAAAACAGTCCTTACATGATTTATTTCCATATTCCTATCACCGCAGATGGCACAAATCCGACCTAACCCAGACTCGTAAAATTTTTCGGTCTACTAAACCTGCATAACCTAATTTGGAGTAGCTGTTTACCTTGTAATCATGTAGAACCTTATAGTTATTTGGAATCGTCAGGCTACTCTAAGTATTAAGGCATTGAAGCTTAGCTCCAATTTTATTGAACCCAGTTCGGAACTTCGATTTTCAAGCCGGCTTTGGATGAGTGAACTAAGAACCATATCACTTTTTGCAGATTTTTTTTCTCAACCACACCACAATAATTGGGCAGTCCTATTAATTAGGCCAGGATGATGGATATCTGGATGTGATAGTCTTATCTTTTGATTACCTTTGGCGCAGATTCATTTATGATTCGGCTTTTGCGTATACGTATCTGCGAGTTTAAAAAACCAGTTCCCATGCAATCTAGAAGTAGAAGGGGTTGGGGCATCTGAACCTTTTTCCACAAAGCCAAGAAAGCTGGTTTTACGAGTAATGTCCCCAGGCTTACCTTGGATACTTTCATAGCAGTAAACCAGAAATTTAGGATCCGATAGAATTATTCTCAGTCCATTATAGCGTCCCTGGTTATTTTTACAATTGTTTACTATCTTACTTAACATATGTACGAGCGTCACTTTGTTAACCATTCTTCCGATTTGTTTGAAGAGGCCTGCAAGAGTAACTTTCTTTACCCGAAACAGATGAAAAAGAACTATGGATCGTTTTCTGACTAGTCACCTTTGTTTTCTGGCTGGGTTGCTTTCCTTCCTCTTGCTACTATGAGACCTCTGAGCCCGCGCATCATTTGTCGGATGATGTGAAGCGGTTACTTCCCGTGGTTGCCCTATTTTCGTGTTTTCTTTTTGACCTTTGTCAAAGCCTTCAGTAGTTTAAGGTCCTTGCGCACTTGCTTGATTGCTCAGGCCGGTTCCTATGTTAGAATCACTCGTGGCTGTCCAACAACTATGACCATTCACTACATCAGTCAAAGCTTTCGCCCAGATTGGTATTGGTTCCTGGGTTACTCTACCACACATATACCGACGTATTCTGCTTGGGATATGTAGCCTTTTCAAGGCAGTGAGTGCGTATCAAGTTGGTTAACCTAACCCTTACTACCCTGCTTAAAGGATACCACCAAGGAGGGCAGTCCCCTTTGGCCTCCCCATTGACCAACTGCTCGCAAACATGATGGATTATTAACCCAAAATGCCGCATTGGCCTGCTGCATGTATTTCTTTAAGAAAGTCAGACATACATGTAGGAATATGGATATTAGTCCTCACTGAAAACGAGCCTCGCACAGCGCACTAGTGATAAAATTGATAGAACCTAAAATAGAGGAAACACCCGATAAATGAAGACTGAAAATGGCTAAATCCACAGATCCTCCAGAATGACTGGTTATACCACTTAACGGCGGATAGACCGTCCATCCGGTACCAGCGCCCACTTCTACCAAAGCAGAACTTAAGAGAAGTAACAGTGACGGTGGTAACAACCAAAAACTAATGTTATTTAATCGTGGAAATGCCATATCAGGTGCACCTATAAGAATCGGGACGAACCAATTACCAAATCCACCTATCATTGCAGGCATAACCATAAAAAAAATCATTAAAAAAGCGTGAGCTGTTATTAACACATTATAAAGTTGATGATTTCCGCCAAGAATTTGATTGCCAGGCTGTGCTAATTCCATACGAATTAGTACTGAGAAGCATGTACCCATGACTCCGGCAATGGCACCAAAAATGCAATAGAGAGTCCCTATATCTTTGTGGTTCGTGGAAAACAGCCATCTTTGTGCAAAATTGTTCATTTCAGAACTCCATCTTTCAATAATACCATGCTTTGTTGAACTAGTTTTGACTGATGTTTTCGCAATTTAGAAAAGCGAAATTCGTCACAAACTGTTTCGCGAAAACAGGTGACTATCTTCTCTTGTAAACTGCTGCGAGACTGCTCTTGAATAGCTAACAGTGTTTTCAACTTTTGCTCTACTTGTTGGCATAACACAGCTTGCACTGTCTGTTTGCACTTAGGTGCGCAGCGCGTAAGCAGATCATTTATACAAGATTCTCCAATCATTTGCGTACTTGAACGCAAACTTATACTACGTAATTCATGCTGTTTCTTCAACTCGGACAACAGAGCTTCTTGAGAACTCATCAATTGCTGTAATTCTGAAAGAAGAGCTTCGCTTCGCGCATCAGAAGTAGCTTTTAGAGTTTCACCAAAGGTTTTTTGACTAAATATAACAAAACCTACAAAACTTAAAGCTACAATAATTTCTTCATTATAAATTAAGATTTGTTTTGAACTTAAAACACTAAAAATTAAAATAGCAAATATAATAAATTCACGCATTCGTATTTTTCTTTTTTCTTGGTCCGTTCTTGATATTTACTAGGGTGTTCCTTTGTCCGCGTAAAACATAGATTTTGTTAAGAGCTGCGGTTTGACGTGACGCTAAAGAAGTTATATGATAAGTAGAGGGACTCATAATTGAAAGTGCGTTTTTTTTTATTACTTGTGAGACACTAATTTCTCCCAAGGAACATACATAAGATTTATTCAGTCGTTTTAATTGATTAGCATTTAAGCTTTTTACCATTTCGTTACACCACTTGGATGCTCCAGATACACCTGAGTACAGATAGGATATACTGGTATCAAAGCATTCTTTGAAAACAACATCCTGTTCAACACTGTAATCGCTCGGCTCTGTGCCTACATTTTGATGCGAAATCAGCTGTTTTCGTAATTTGAGAATGCGACTTATTTTGGGTAATCCATCATTATATAATAATACATAAAAGGCCATATAAAAAACACATAACCAAACAAATTGCGTTAAATAGGTAAATTGATCTAGTTGAGGCATTTTTTTTCCTTTTTCTTTGCTGATTCAAATACTTTTATTGAATCACGAGAGAAGAAAACAAGTTTTCTTCTTTGAGCCCTTAATGTTAAAGCTCTTTAAGCAAAACCTGCCAAACGGGCCGCAGATTTTCATGAGAAATTGAAGAAGGAAAAATTGGTGAAAAAACTAGAATCATGATTAAAATATATATATATATATATTTTGTTATTAGTATTCTACATAACACGAAGCGAACACCACGATTGTTTTGGAGTCTGGACGAAAAAAAATCTTTTTTAAGCTTATAGAAATAGATAGGTTAACTAAAAGCTACTAATATTTCCACTACTATCCATTCCATCATCGAGGTATCGAGTTTCCACATGGGTATATGGGGCAATGATAAATCGCTTGTAGTCACACTAATTGGTCATTTCCATGCCATCCTTTCTTCAAACCCAGTTCTTTAGTTGCTCTGCGTTAACACACCAACAAACTTTAATTCCTTGCCCGGCCTTGATCTCTGAGTCTAGATACGTTATTTGTGATGGATCGTTCCGTATTTTCATGCGTTTTCTCAGTGTGGGCTTGAGGCTTTGGGCCTAAGCGCTTTAAGCTTTGTTTGGTCTTTTGGGTCGTAAAGACCATAGGAATAAAACTGAAATTTTTCTTTTTTTTTTTTTCGGTCTTTTCATATTTATGAAAAAATGTGTTTTTTTTCGTGTTTTGCAAGTGTTTCCGCTTTGTGCCTAAACGCTTTACTTGTTTTTTACGCGGTTTTGCTGGCGAAGAATAATCTAGTTTGCCATCACCAATTTCTTTTACTACGATATTGCCAATTTTTGAGTTCATGTTCAAAATGGAGAAGATTCTCCATTGACTATGAAATACTTTTCGATTTCTGCGAAGACTCTTTGGAAGAAAAGCTATATGACCTGCGATTGCTACCGCATAACCTCCTTTGACTGAATTCAAAATAAACCCTTTGATCAAATTCCGGTCACTTCGCCAAATTTTAGTTAGTTCAGTCCAAACTAGTTTGCTTTTCCATTTTCTTTCTAGCGGTTTTGACAAAAGCATTTTTGGTTCACCAAACACTTCCACATCTTCAATTCCCAAAATAAACCTCGTTTGCTTAGTGATTGGCACTCTTTTCAGCTCATGTTGGAAACAAATTATTGGAGTTTTCAGCCCTGTATTCACCAATATAATGTTTTGTCGTAATTTTTTAACTGAACATTGTATAGCGCTTCCGCGTAATGGATTCAAACTAGAATTATATTGGGGAAATAGTTGAGTAAAGCTCATGTTGCTTTTTTTCTTTTTTTTAGTACTTATTTTTTAACCTGATTCATCTGCTTAGAGAGGCTTTCAGACCACGCTGCGCCCTCATACTCAGTTTCATGAGGAATGCAATTACATAGTAATTGCTAGAGAGTGGGGCGAAATTCGGGCTGCTATTGTTGTGTCCTTTTACAGAGCTGTACATGATAGTTTTGTGTCATACGGCTTTTTGCTCGAAGCCACGAAAAAAAAAGTATAGATTTTTTTATGTTGATATCATCCATTTTCTATCACCAGTTAGCCTATCTCGCAAAAAAAGAGTCCGATATCGTCGCCGCGTGAATACACACGCGGCTCTTAACGAATAAGGCCTAAGAAGCTGCGAAGACTGTGGCCTTTCATTCATTTTTTTTATATCGAAAATAGAAAAAAATGGCTAAGTAACATAAAGGTAATGTATTGGATTGCAAATCCTAGAAAGATGGTTCAAATCCGTCCTTAGCCTACTTTAAATTTTACCGTTTCTTTACAAGTACTGCACTTTCTTATTTAAGGAAGGTCAAAAACTTTGATCAACCTCTATACTTACCCGCCATCTGCAACACAGACAGTGCAGGCAACAACCAGCTAAGCGCCCGCGACCTTTTGGCAAGGCCTTCAAACTTTGAGGTTGCTTTTTCTCGAAGATAAGAAGCAAGATAAGTAAAATATATATATATTTTTTTTTTTGTGAAGCAGTCTCCGGAACGAAGCATGCTTTTGTTTAAAGCCACTGCAAGATCGACTTTCAGACCACTTTATTCTTTTAAGATCTGAACTCCTTAAAAATTCTTTAATAGAAAGCTTCACTCTATTGTGTTTAGAAGTGGATTTGAACCACTGACACAAGAATTTTCAGTCCTTTGCTCTAACCACCTGAGCTATCTAAACAGAAATAAAAAAAAGGAACTATGTACAATTCTAGTTTGTTGGTTATTCAAAAATTATTAAGTACAAATGCATATCTGGGCCATCGAATACCTACTTCTGATTTTCAAGGATATTTATACGGATTTAGAAATGAAATGGCTATTATTAATTTAGAAAAAACACTTATTTGTTTACGAAGGGCTTGTAATTTTATTGAATCTATTATTCGTGCAAAAGGCCATTTTTTATTAGTAAATACCGATCCAGAATATAATAAAATAGTTCAACAAATGGCAAAAACAACCAATCAGAGCTATATCAATCATAAATGGATTGGAGGATTTTTGACCAATCGCAAACATATGAAAAATGTACAAAAACACTTTCAGAATTTCTCTGCGCATTCCAAATTTAAAGACGCCTCTATATCGTCGCCCTTCGATTTTTTTCCGCATTTTAGAAAGATGCAAAAATGTTTTGAAGGAATCATGACACACGATATTCCAGATTGTTTAGTAATAATAAATGCAAATAAAAATTCTATGGCTATACTTGAAGCCAATCAATTACAAATACCTATCGTATCTTTGGTGGATTCTAATATTTCAAACAGATTACAAAAATTAATAACTTATCCCATTCCAGTGAATGATGATTCTATACAGTTTGTATATCTATTTTGTAATTTGATTACGAAAACAGTCATTCTTTCACAAAGTGCTTGGCCGCTCTCGCGAAAATCCTTAAGTCGAGGCCGCAGGCCCTAGCTAAAAAAACAATCCCTAGATTGTTTTTTTCGGATTGAAAATGGAGAAAAAGAAGCTTGAAACTCTTTCTAAAACTTTTTTATCAACAGATTTTACTTAATTCATCTACACTAATAACGACTTTTTCTCTATTTCTGTCATATATCGTAGTCATGCCCTTAATGATAGGCTTTTCTAAAGACTTCTTATGTCATTTTCATTTAGGTCTAATTTGGATTTGTTTATCGTTTTCTTTTCTTCCCGAACGTTTTCTTCAGAATGATTTTGAAGATGGTACACTCGAATTGTATTGTTCAAGCGGCTATTGTTTGCAAAAAATATTACTTTCTAAATTGGTAGGTCATTGGGTTCTTCAAATAAGTGGTATTTTTGGTACTTTTCCAGTGGTACAACTTCTATACCAATTTGATCAACTCAAAATGAATTGGTTCACCCTTATTATAGGAAGTCTGATATTTACTCTTATGTGTGGTATTCATTCTTGTTTGGCTCTTGGAATAATATCTCATAGTTGGAACAGTTTGCAAAATCTTACCACTTTACCCACTCTATTACCCTTAATTATCTTTTGCGCTTCTACCGAAACAGAATGGTTTCATGTTCTTCTATTAATGGGATATTTACTTTTGTTTTTATTTCTTTATCCTATTTTGGTTTCAATTACTTTACAAAAGTTGATAAGCCAATAGGATTGATTGCCTTTGCGGGTATACCGGCTCACTCATCGTAAATATTGTGGAGCAAACAAAAAAAGAATATATATATATTCTTTTGAATATATATATTCTTTTCCTTCTGTATTTATTTTCTATACTAGACTCCTTCCTGTACACTGTCTAATTCTGGCAAAAGAAGAAAGCAGGGATTTGGTGAAGTTTGGGTAAGAAAACTATTTCTAGGTCGCCCAGATGCGAATGATCCAGCTTAGCAGAGCGCAAAGCTTCTTTTTTTTCGCATTATAGATATCTTAGGAAGGCCTATTAGTAAAGCGCTTCAAAGCGCAGCGCTCAGCGAAGAAAATTTGTTTCTTTGCTGGGCTGGCTTTTTTTCGGCAGATTTCCACAAAGCAAAGAGCAAATCAAGCAGAAAAAAAAGCTGTCGAATTTTCAATAATTAGCACGAAATGATCCATATTTTTTTTCTAGCTGGGCCATTGATGGATTATTATTTTATGATAAAACGTTAGAAAATCCCTATGTATTTCGAAATACTACGACCTTATTTGATCATGTTATGCTCTTTTCGCTATGCACGAATTCTCATTGGATTTTGTTGGTTCTTAGCAGCAATGGCTATTTACTTAAGTATTTGGGTAGCACCATCCGATTTTCAACAAGGTGAAAATTATCGCATTATCTATGTGCATGTTCCAGCCGCTTGGATGAGTTTACTTATTTATATCGCAATGGCTATCAGCAGTGTGTTATTCTTATTAACAAAACATCCGCTTTTTCAGTTATTTTCCAAAAGCGGCGCCAAAATAGGTGCTTTGTTTACATTGTTTACCCTATTAACCGGGGGTTTTTGGGGTAAACCTATGTGGGGTACCTTTTGGGTGTGGGACGCTCGTCTAACCTCTGTATTAATCTTGTTCTTTATTTATTTAGGTGTACTGCGTTTTCAACAGTTTTCCGTGGACGTCGCTTCTATTTTTATTTGTATAGGGTTAATAAATATACCAATAATTAAATTTTCTGTAAACTGGTGGAATACATTGCATCAACCTTCCAGCATTAGCCAATTTGGTACTTCAATACATATTTCTATGCTCATTCCAATCCTGTTAATCCTTACTAGCTTTCTTTGTTTAAGCGGGATTTTTTTTATTTTGGAAACACGTCAAATTATTTTATCTTTTTCTAGTTTTTCCGTAAAAAGTCAAATAAATCCGCAAAACAACAATAGAAAACAGGTTTCTTTTTATACAGACAATAGATCAAGCAAAAGCACCTAAGGAAAGGTGGACTTTTAGTATTGGTTTAAGCAAGTTGTTCAAGGCTTTGAGGGAAGCAAAGCAACGCTCTGCGTTAAAAAACGCAAAAAAATCTATTTTTTTTGCTAATTATAAGCAAAATTTACTGAAATGTATAATGAATTGGGCCATTATTTTTTAGTACTGAGTATTTTTGTCGCATTAACTTACAACAAAAGACCTGCGGCTATTTCACTTTATTTTTTTCTCTTTACTATTTCTTTTTTTGGTATTTTGTCTTGCTATATTTCTTCTGATTTTTTCAATTACAATGTATTTACCAACTCAAATGCTAATGCGCCTTTATTTTATAAAATATCAGGAACATGGTCTAATCATGAGGGCAGTTTGTTATTATGGTGTTGGATCCTAAGTTTCTATGGATTTTTTTTGGGTCATCGGGTTCGACCCTGCAATGTTTCAAAACGAGGGCGCAGCAAAAATCTCTTTTTTTTTCGCAGACCGCTTGTGGCTTTTCGCTCCGCTTCCTTCATAAAAAAAGAGAATAAACAATTCAGACATCATTTGTTGCAGAACTTGTTTGGCACCATAAATCATAAAAGCTCCCTCGAGAGCCAATCCAAAGCGGCGCCCTCAGGTATCGTTCAAGAGCTCTCGGATAAAAGGTTAAAAGATGGTGTAAATGCAGAAGAAAATAAAAGGCCCATAAGGCTTAAAAAAGGGAAAGAGTTGAAAAAAAAAAAATCTAGATTTTTTTTTTTGCTTTACGCTTTATGTAACAATTTAGATTTTTTCTTTTTGGCACAAAATGCAAATAATAAAGTTTCCTTTATTGATGAACGGCGAATTTATATGGGCATTGCTTTATTTTTTTCGATTTTCTTATTAGCAAGTTCCAATCCTTTTGTTCGAATTTCATTTGTTTGTACTAAATCACTTGCAGAATTAAATCCTGTTTTACAAGATCCTATATTAGCTATACATCCTCCCTGCATTTATGCAGGATATGTCGCCAGTGCTATCGGTTTTTGCTTATGTCTAGCCAAAATAATGAATGGTATCTCTGCACTCTATTTGCCAATGCGAAGGGAAAGCAAGGCCGAAATTTTTGATGCTTTCTTTCGCATAACAAATAAGCTGATTACTCAGGAGAATGCAAAGAAAATTCTAAAAAATCTATTTGAAAATACCTGTTCTCTTTATCCCAGTTTTGCTTTCATCTTGCTACGCAATAGAAGCCTGCTTGGGCTTCGGCACTTGGTGTCGCCTTCTTCGCTCTGGTCAAAAGAGCGGCTGAATCTTACAAAGAGCCAGTGGACTAAGCGTGTTGTTCATAAAGCAAATACTGCGTTTTTGTATTTTGGTTGGACCCGTAGCGCGAATAAAGTGGTCTCTGGCCCACAATACCATGGGTGGAAACAAATTCAAATTTGGATCTTGACATGCTGGTGTTTTTTAACTGTAGGCATATTGCTAGGAAGTTGGTGGGCTTATCATGAATTAGGGTGGGGGGGTTGGTGGTTTTGGGATCCTGTAGAAAATGCTTCTTTTATGCCTTGGCTATTAGCTACAGCTTGTATTCATTCAGTAATTTTCCCTAAATTGAATTATTGGACTTTGTTTCTTAATATGGTCACTTTTCTATGTCGTGTTTTAGGAACTTTTTTCGTACGTTCTGGATTGCTAACTTCTGTTCATAGTTTTGCTACAGATTCTACACGAGGAATCTTTTTATGGTTTTTCTTCCTCAACATTACTAGCATATCTTTGATGTTTTTTTTCCAAATGAAGCGGCAATCAAGTACTAGGCTAGTTGGTGCATTCTCTGATTTATCATTGAATCAAAGCCTGAGGGCCCCAAAACCCGTAAACCGGATCTTATGGTATTCGCGGCGAAGTACTCTATTCGTGCACTTGCGTCAATTTACTCGTTTATCAAAGCTGATGGAGGACGAAGAAGGCCATGACAAACTAATTGGATACAAAGCAAGTAAAATACATAAAGAAAAAAAGCTCTTTTTTTGGGCCAAAGAGAGAAAAAGCTAGCAACATTTCGAATCCACACGGTGAAACCTTTGGCTTTTCTGTCATTTGTTATGCGAAGGCTCCGCGCCTTCCAGGAGCTATGGCTACAGAGGTAGCGTACCGGGGGCGCAAAGCCTTCGCCGAAGGCCGAAGAAGAGAAGCCTTCGGCCCTGCCAATGAATCATTTTTTTGTTTCAATTTTGAGTTTTTTTATCTTGTATTCTTTTCTTCTTTAAAGCAAAATCCTAAAAACAAATAGAGCAGATGGTCCAACTACAGAACTTTTTTTTTTTTCTTATGTTTATGGTTGTGCTTTGTGGTACGGCAGCACCCATACTATTTCAATGGTTGGTAAGTAGAGATGTTCCCACAGGTGCTCCTTTTTCTCATGGTACTATAATACCTATTTTTACCTCTTTATTATTGCTTCTAGTTCATGTACATTCCAGGGGATTCATACGCTCTATGGAGAAAACAGAAAGGATAGTTTTGGTAAAAGCAAAACGCATTTTATTACTCAACATAATTGAAAAAAGCTCCCCAAAAACTAGAGCTAAAAATGCATTTTTTTTCTTTTTTTTTTTTTTTTCGAATTTTTTTATTTTTAAATTTATGGGAGACTTGTCATATTTAGAATCTTTCTGTAGTGTGCTTTGTTTTTTATTATTTTGTACATTTTTTTTATCATTTAAATATAGGCGCGATACGTGGGCAAACGAGGAGCGTAGGCTTGGAATGGAAGAGAAAAGAAAACCGCGTAAGCGGGCACAGAGAAGAAAGCGCCAAGCGCTTTGTTGGCCTGACAGAAAAAAGAAACAAAGAAATAAAAAGAAAGAAAATTTTTCCTTTTTATTTCTTTCAAATAAATCAAAAATATTTTTGATTTATTTGCTGCAATTTTCAAAAACCTTCGGCTTCAACGAGAAAACCAAAATTTTGGCTTTTTATTCTCTGCTTGCTTTTTTGCAAGCTTATTCTTTCGTCCTTGAAAATATTTGGAATAGATTTTTTATTGTTCGCGCCTTACCGAAAAGACTGATGGATGTTGGTCATGACTTTCGAAAAGTTCCCATGACTATGAAAATTTCACATGGAGGAGTTTGCATCTTTATTATGGGTGTTATTCTGTCGTGCGACCCGGCAGCTTATGCGCGACCATCTCGTGTTTAAGCTCACGCCATGTGGGCGTGAACTCTGGTTGAATTCGGGTTCTAAATCCCGCCGCTGAGATGCTCAGTCGACTCTTGAACCTTGATAGGAAGACGGCTTCTTCCCAAATTAGTGCAAGAGGTTCAAGGACTTAGGATGAACTTAATGTGAATGGGTATAAGCTTCGCTGCTCAAAAACACCCAGTATTGACCACACTGAGAGACTTGCCAATGGCAATGCCAGGCCGCGGGTAACGCTAGTTGGCAAAATGGCGTTAAGCATTCCTAACAATACGGAAAAAGAGGTCGTGATGATATTCATCTACGTTCGTACTGTTCCTCGTGGAGTAAATCTCACATCCAAAAATCTAACCAGGGAACGGAATAATTCCCATTAAGTTCCAGTAAAACTGGCAGGCCAGCCGGGCCGTAAGCTAGTGGGAACAGGATTCTTCCGAAAAGACAAGACCTTCGGGGCAAACGCTCACTTTGCTCGCGTTAGTAAAGTAAATCTCGAAGTGCCAGGCCGACGCGGGGACTCAGGGCGCAGCATAACGAATGGTGGAGAGTTCATATAAGCAGAATAAACTGGAAAAAAGATTTTTAGGCGAATGTTATGTAAATTTCCGCTTTATTATTCATTTATTATGAAGTTTTCAGGTTCCCCTTGAGAAGAGCCGTATGAGGCCGTAGGCTCACGTACGGTTCGGAAGCCAAGCCCCTGCGGTGATGCTGTGGCTTAGGTTAACCAACACAAAAAAGAGACAGTTTACTCAATTATTGCCTTTAGGTTCTGAACTACATATAGGAAGAGAGCATTGTTGTTTGCGAGGTATTGATCAATTACATGGACCCACCTTTCATTCCATTTGTGGTAATTTGATTATCTATAAACCGTCCTTAAAAAATCCATTCATTTTTGATTATGATGAATCACTTCGTGCCATAATCGACTTGTTGCCACTTGCTGCGCTTTCGTACCAGAATGAAAAAGTTGAAAAAAAATATATATATTTTTTTTCAACTTTTTTCCATGGTGACAGATCATGGAGAAATCGCGAACATCATAGTTTCCCACTTTGGTTGACTGTGTTCCCAGAAAAAAGATTTTCTTTTTCTAATCGAGAAACAAGCACTACCAAAGTGGCTATACATAGTAATCTTTTTACGGATCTATATGCTTTAATTGGAACTGGAAGTTTTGAAACAGGCTGGTATATTACCATAATGAAACTACCTTTCATTTTCTGTATTTGGATAGGCTTTATTTTGGCTTCATTAGGAGGCTTGTGTAGTTTTCTACGTCAGCTGGCTTTATATAGATTGGATTGGAATTGAAAAAAAAATATATATATATTTTTTGTATAAAATCAAAAATTACATAAATCTGGAGTAAAAGGATTCGAACCTTTGCCTGTCGGTATCAAAAACCGAAGCCTTTCCACTTGGCTATACTCCAAAAAATCTACCTACGGCCTTTTTTTCGAAGCTTGTAAAGTGCTACGCACCCGCCTAAAACAAAAACGAAATAACTTCCCACTCTGCCAATGGCTCATACCAGAACAACGTAGGGGCGGTTAATTTGCTTAGGTTCTTTTACAATATACAATATTTTTTGATAATCAAATTATTCATCTATATCGTGAATGAAGGACCTATAACTTTAAGCCTGAGCTGTTTTCTTATGCATACATAATAAATAAATAGAGCACATAATAGTTTAGAATCTGATTTATGAATTGAGCACACTTCTTATGAATAAACGTATATTTTTTTTTCGCCAATTAAGCAGCATGGCTTCTCTCCTAATTTCCAAAAACAGTTTGATCACGACTGGTGTTCGATCCACGGGGCAAGAGTACAAATACTATGCGAGGTGAAAGATCCATTGATTTACAAATTTATGATAGAATACTAAATTTCCTAATAACAGTTGTACCTTCTCTTTTTGTTTTGGGTCAAATGTCGTCTGAATTTTAGGTGAGGGCTGCAGCCATAAATCCTTAATAAATCAAAATTCAAAACATCATAGGGATTTATATCTATAGATCAAGCAATCTGATTACACTTAATCTTGATATGGGTCTTAAACCTAACCACTCAAATTACTAAGCCTGTTTTTAGGCGTTAGATACACAAAAATAACCGCAGTGATTAGAGGATAGTGCGATCACTGCGGTCCCTTCCGCACAAATAGGTTAGGATTAGAAAATGCATGTCATATTAATATCAAATAGATCACAATGATATATTTAGGAAATAATAATGCTAAACAAATAGTTGTTTCTGGAGCCTCATAACTTCCGCTGGGAATAATCATAATTTAAGGAAAGATAAGTTTCTGGAAATTCTCGTCATAACCTTATGTTTTGCGATAAGGGCAGAGTTTAGGGTTAGCTTTAAGCTTATATTACCTAGGAAAAATCGTGGACTCATTATGTTATTTTATCGTCGTCACTTCATAATATTGTCATACTTGACGCTTACTGTGGATTGGGCACCTTTATTCTTCATTTCTATTTGGTTGATCTGCGCGTAAATTTGTGGTCACTTCGTTATTCAACTTCCATTAGTCGAATATGCCGGGTGCAGCTCGACAATTTACCATAGCTGGTGGCATACTATCTCAAGAAGCAGTATTAACTAAGAAACAGTAATTATATAGTAGGCTAGCCGAACGCTAAAGGCCTGGTGATCGCAGAACTTGAAGTTCCGACTTGTACGGATAGAGGGACTCGAACCCCCACAAACATTATAGTCACCAGAACCTAAACCTGGCATGTCTACCAATTCCATCATATCCGCCAAAATTTGATTTAATCTGTGGAAATTTTTTTTTCTTTTCTTTAGTTATTAGACTCTCTTAATGGCCTCAATACCATTTCAGATGGTAGCTCAAGGGCCCATGGATTGCCAGATTTTTTATTACTGATCGATTACTCACAGTCACATGAATGGGTCAAAGGCCCTCTCGTCAAACTAGAATTGAACTTACACCATCATATTTGGCCTAACCCTGTAGGTTAGGTCGTGTTTTATGGTTTCTGAGTCGTGCCTATAGATAAAGTTATTTCTCATGGTTCGTCACTGGAAAAAGAAACTAAACTAGATTTGCTTATTAATGATCCATAAGTCATATTGTTTTTTGCGTTTGCGGGTGTACTATCTAAGCATCGTATCTTTTTGACTGCGTCGAAAGAAAAAGGGCGAAGCGGGTCTTTGCTTTCGCGCAGTCAACCACTAGTGCCGGTAGTTTATCTTGTAGGTCATTTGATTGGTATACTGGCGATTTTATTATGTTATTTTTTATTGTCGTCTTTGTTATATTGTGGTTGAGCGCGTGATGTACAAAAACATGCAAATTTTTGATTTACCCAATACTATACAGATTATGACATCTATATATTTCGGTCCAGTGCACTGTGGCGCGTTTTGCAACATGGCTCAATGTTGCGCCTCGAGCTAAGCCACAGCACGATACGCGCTGTCCCGCTGAGTAAAAATCTCCTCAAGCTCTTCAGGGTACTGCCCTATTTTCTGGCTACCAAGCACAGAGCCACCAGTTCAAGATCATTACTTTTTCTTGAATGAATCATCATAAATAATGATTATATATTTTTTTTCATAAAGAGAATATCTTGTTTTTTGCTTGATTCTGCAAAATAATTACACAACGTTAAGATCTGTAAAGGTTACATGCTATTTTGTTTTAAAAAAGGTTAACTAATTACCCTACTTACGGATGGAGAGGGATTCGAACCCCCGGTATTCTCAATACTTCGGTTTTCAAGACCGATTCTTTCAACCGCTCAGACATCCATCCTTATCTTAATAAGATCATCGGCTCAAAAGAACCAATAATCAACCTAATATTAATTTGCTATGTAAATGGAGATTGAAAAAAAAAAGCGAGAAGAAATAAAAAAAAATTTTAGGCGGATATAGATTAAAGGTAAATTATCTGCCTTCCAAGCAGGAGATATGGGTTCGATTCCCGTTATCCGCAATGGCTAAAAAAACAAATGAAACTTCATATGCCTGCATCAAGATTTAAAACTTGTCGTCAAATTTCGGAAAATGTTTGGCCGACCAAAAAACTTACTCAAAAACAAAAAGCCATTATTTTGAAGCTTCGAAAAAAAACAAATAAAAAACAATCTGACTTTTCCAAAGAATTACAAACTATACAAAAGTTGTCCCTTTTTTATGGAAAATTACCCATTAAAAAGATGCGAAGGTCTAAAACGCAGACTTATCTAGATAAAAAAAACAGTTTGTTATTCGATATAGAACGAAGATTAGACGTTATTCTGGTTCGTCTTAATTTCTGTTTAACCATTTGTCAAGCAAGGCAGCTAATAAGTCATAAAAAAATTTGTGTCAATTATAAAATGGTCAATATTCCTGGTTTTCAATTATCCAAGGGTGATCTTATATCTATCCAAGATAATTTTCTATATTTCATTAGATCAAAAATAAGACAAAATTTTCAGAGTAATCGAATATGGAGAATAAAACCTACTCATTTGGAGGTTAATTATAAAACATTAAAAGCCGTGGTATTATATGAACCTCAACAAATACAATTCCCTTATAGCATAGATCTAGACCTTCTTGATTAAAGCAGGAACGTATGTAAATTATTTATTGGCAGAGCGATAACAGAGTTAATCTCTCGTAGATGGTGAAAATATTCCGGGAATCTTTTGATTTTTTTGAACCATTTTTGGCTCTTTGCTATAGACATAAAGATAATACTACAATTGCGCAAAAAAAGAAAGTAAAGCTCGTATGCCCGGGCAGACGGAGCATTCGTTTTATGCTCTATGAGCTTTTTTCTTGGCCTCGTATTATCTTTCTGTGTCTTCGAGGCTAAAGACGGAAAAATAAGCGGGGAATTAAGTCCGCTTTGTAGTGTGGAGTGAAAAATACTTTTGTTTGCTGCGCCCTGGCTAGTTTTGTAACAGTTATAAGCGAGCTTAGTCTCATATCATATCGAATTGGCGAAGACTATGGCATAGTGGGCGTCGCAGCTCCATTTCGGCGAAGCGCTTATTTGTTGCTCGATGGCGTCGTCACGGTCGCTTTGCTCTGCTTGGCCGGATCCAAATCGACCATAAAGCATCTAGGGTGGGGTGGGGGAGGGCAGCGCGAACAAAAGCTATTGGGCTTCTGCGCGTCCTCTTCCCGCATCGGCAAGGAAAAAAGAAAGGTAGCCAAGAAGGAATGAATAAATGGTTAAAGCTTCATGCATAGCAGCAGGCAAAATTAGGCCAAAGATCAAAAAAAATCTATCTAGATTTTTGTTTTTTGTTGCGCTCCGCGGCCTGGCCCCTGGCCATGGCCCAATTTCGGTTAAAGGACTCGTTGCTTCTTATAAACTTGTATAATCAATGCGTAAAAAATGGTCAACTCTATTATACAATAAATAAGTAAACAAGCGACAATTTGACACCAGATATCTGGAGGTGTTAAAAAAGCTGCTGTAAAAATCGAAAGAACCATAAAAAAACGACGATTTTTACAGCAGCTTTTCACAAAAATTCCTTTTGATTCTAGCAAAAAAATCACAAGTACCTGTACTTGAGAGCATATTGATGAAATAAACAAAATACGAACAGTTAATAAAATATAGTCAAAAATCTTAGGTTGTAACTTTATTATAAGCAGATTAGTTGATGTTTTATTTAATTCATATAAAAAGTGCCAAACATTGGGAACTATTCCAACAAAAGTGGCAAAAAAAAACAAGAAGAAGTAAAAACCACTTAAGTAAAAGAATTTGTTGTATTTTTTTCTTTGTTCTTTATAACAACTAGGAATCAAAAAACACCAGATTTGATAACTTAGAAAAGAAAAGAAAAAATAAAAGCATGATATTAAAGAAATAGTAACATACGTGCTTAAGGCCTCCGTTAATTGTGTACAAATAAAACCCGAATAGGAGAGAATAAGAAAGGATTTCGCTGACAAAAAAAACAAATCTTCTGAAAACCAATAACACGTAAACCATGTTAAACTGAAGCAAATAAATATCCAAAAAAAACGAATTCTAGCTTCTTTCAGAATAGTTTTAAATAAAAAATTCGTGATATTTCATTGTGTGTTAAACCTAATAAGGGCGAAAAAAACGTTGGGTTGGCTTTTACTGCGCCCGGCGAAGTGCGCAATCAATCGTAAGGCCCTACCAAGATTTTATTTTCATCTCATTAGTAGTTAAGGGTTCGCCTCTAGAATTTTACTACATTTAAGGGTACTCATTCATCATAATGCAATTACTATGTACTAAAGCCGTATTACAGCCGAGCACTTTTTTTCTATTTCATTGAGTAAAAGGCATGGCATAGAGCGCATATAGCCACGGGAATCTATGGCGAAATCATATTTTTTTTTGCTTTATGTATGACTTTTTTCTTTCTGGTGCTATTTTCACGCTGCGCGCCCTTTATTCGTCATACGAAGACAGCTTTTTTCTTTGTAGTTCACGAATGAATGAAGGTTAGTATTGTACTGCATTCTTAGCTCAGTTGGATAGAGCAACAACCTTCTAAGTTGAAGGTCACAGGTTCAAATCCTGTAGGATGCTTAAAGAAAGTGCATAATGAATGAATCAATAATATATACCAACGGTACATGCATCTATCGATTAGTTCAAACCCATTAAAGGTTCCATACCATACATACATACACACGCGGATTGACCGATTTCTAATAAAAATAAAGAATTTTTTCTTTATTTTGGGGGAGAGTGGCCGAGTGGTTAAAAGCGACAGACTGTAAATCTGTTGAAGGTTTTCTACGTAGGTTCGAATCCTGCCTCTCCCATATACTCCGTATTTGAAGAATAGAGACGAAGCACTTGTTTTTGTGCTTATCCCTTCATGCAATTAAATAGAGTGGAACTTTCTCAGAAACATATTGAATGCTTTGGTATTCGGGCCCTCTCCGAACCGTACGAGATAGTCGCCCATCATACGGCTCTCTAATTCAACCTCTATTCGGATTTGTCTTTGTCGTTAGATTTTGGCTTGTTTTTTTAGTGACCGATCTCTAAGTGGCTTAAGTACCATAAAGCAACTTGCTTTTTCATTATGACGATCATGAGGAATTTTAGCGAGAAATAATAACATAAAAAAAAATGCATTTTCATTATTTCCTCCGAGCTCGTCCTTAATACTCTGAACATGGTGCATTCTCTTCAGATTTCCAATATAATGAAGGAAGCACGAAGAGCAGTTACGCAGCGTTTTAGTCATCAAGCAAGTGATGCCATAGAATTCTCGATAGCAGAATTTACTCTGTAGTTTAGAACGTATGAAACGAATTTTAAATAGTCAAGGTAGGGCTTTTGACAAGGACGCCACTAAGCTGGCATTGAAGACAGTATGGTTTTTAGTATATCCCTTTTTCGGTTTTCTATTTTGCGTGGAGTACCTCTTCCACTCATAGATTGTTTCCATGCTTCCATCTGGGTGTCCGTGATACCGCAAAAAAAAATAGATATATATCTATTTTTTTTTTTGCTTATGAAAATAGGTCTTCAAAAAGGCGTTTTCCATTTTCGGCTTCTTATTCTGCCTTGTCCGCAGAGCAAATGGCAGCATGTAGATTCGTTTTGTACTGAATTTTTTTCGATTACTGTGCTTCGTTCTATAGGGCTCCCAGTTTCGGTTCCATCAATGGTCTCCTTTTGTCCGATATTGGTGTCATCGATTCAGGTCCCGCTGCCCTAATTGGACATAAAGCATTATTCATGAGTCCAGGTTGCCCACGATGTTTTGCAGATTTGAATAGGTTTCCTTAGCTTTGCGAAAGCGGAAAATCCAAAAGTCCATTAAAAGAGCGACAGCGCCCTAAATTGCTTTTCTCTTTATTTTTAGACAAATCCCATTTGAAACCCATAGGGGCTTAGCTAGAAGACGTGGTTGAATATGGTCTGCTAAGGTACAGCAGACGGTTAGGCCCCTTCCCTTTTGTTAGCAGTTTTAGCGAAAAAAATCTTTTTACTACGTACGGCTCAGGCGGGTACTATGGGCCCTCTGACTTCCACTTCGGTCAGCTGGACGAAAGCGGATTTCACCGGTGTTGCCTACAGTTTTTTGCTAATTTTAATTCAAGGCCATTTTGCGTTGAGATGTCGTTCAGTCTTTTGTCCCCATTACTTTGGGTAATCTGCTCCCTCGTGCAGGCTCTGTAATATTCCGCCCGCAGGGTTTCTTTTTCCATTCTGGTCTTACCATAATTTATTGATGGCAGACTGAGAGCTTGACAGCGCGCACTCGTGTGCATTACCACAAGGAGTTCCTCGTGATTAACTGCAGGTCCAGTTTGACCGAAAGAGACTTTGATTTGCCAGAGCAGGGGCTCATCTCATACAAGAGCAGGCTAGCGTAGTGGTCTTGGGTTGTTTGAGCTAGAATCATTCGTTTGCTTTGTGAACCGACATACTCTAACATCATGAGGTCTTCCTTGTTTTTTCTTCCAACTACGTTTTTAGAGCATGCTGTGGTTCCCACCCGTTTACACGGTGGTTGGGTAAGCTCTATGCCTGGCACGCGGAATAGGGTCTCGCGTGGTTTGCTATATGGCTGCTAGCGCAAAACTGCGAATAATTTCCATATGGCTAAACAATGACTGTAGGCGACGCGAACGGTCGCCCTAAATTCCACTGCAATAGTCCCACGAATTCGAAAAGTTATAACCAGAATGGCCAGCCCAATAGCGGATTCCGCAGCTGCCACCGTTAAAACAAATAAAGCAAATAATTGACCCATCATATCATCTAAATAAACCGAAAATACCAAAAAGTTTAAATCGACCGCAAGTAACATTAACTCAATTGACATTAACATAATAAGGATATTTTTTCTATTCAAGAAAATTCCCCAAATACCTAAGAGAAAAAGAATCATAGAAAATGTTAAATATTTTACTAGATCCATAATAAGAGTCTTTTTTTCGAAAGCCAACTCGGTTTCAAGCCAAGCACATGCCGGTTCCTTAGCCAATAAGTACTGCTTTGCCCTTTTTTTCATGGCAAGGGCAATAGAAACCAGAACAAGCACATAGAGGACAATGGAAAAAACCATCATTAGTAACCATTTAATTACTTACTAACTTCATCCATGACACGGCCTCTACTAGCACCAGAAAAAAAATCTATATAGATTTTTTTTGCTGCGCTCTCCGCGCTTATCTTTGCTTTCTAGCACTATCTGAATCTCTAAATGATTATAAAGTTTTTTTAAAAAACAAAAAACAAAAAAACATATTTGATAATTATTAAACAAAATACTCTGAAAAGAATCAAGATCCAATTTCGTGTTATTTCATGGTGAACATAATCTGTTAGAATTTCTTCAATTCCCACATGAATATGCCAGAATAACAAAATATTTAACAGAATCAAAGTAGAAACATTTGATATAAGAATGGTTGGAATTAGAGAAGCGGCAGTCATTCTTTGAAGAAGCCAATGCCCCAAGGTTTCTCTATGAGCTTTCATTGCTTTTTACCTTTTCTTTGAGAGTAAAAGGAAACTGGCCTTTTTGGTCCGGCCCCTTCTTGTAGAAGCGTATGTGACAATTGTCCATCATACGGCTCTGCCTATCTAAAAAGTATCCTGTCGGCCGAAATAGTACAGATTGTAGGCTTGTCTTAGTTAAGCCTTCGCAAGATAAAGTAGATCTGATTCCGAGGCATCGCTGAGCTATCAGGGAAAAAAGTCTATATATATATAGACCTTTTTTTTCGGGGTTATCGTATTTCGCGTTTATGAGAAATAGAATCGGATAATATTCGATACAGCTAGAAAAGCTGCACAGAATAACATAATAATTCCGGAAGTATATACTTTGGATAATTCTAGAAAAAAACCTAAATCCCACAATAAATGACGAATTCCATTACTCATATGATAGCACAAAGCCAATAAACTGAAATTGACTACGCTTAAGATCAACCAATAGAAATAGAAAGTGAAGAAAAAAGCGTACCGGTAAAGATAATAAAAAGTAAGGTTAAGATCGCCTATTTTTAAGAAAAGAATACTAAAAAAAACCATAATGGATAGAGTCAAACTTCGGCAGGAAGTTATGATTAACTCCTGCCTTCTAAGTGCTCTCCGAACCGTACGTGATAGTCTCCCATCATACGGCTCACTAACTCTCTTGATTTAAATTGAACTCATAGAAGACGGGCTCCATTGACTGCGGCTCGTTGGGTGCCTGCCCTTCCCGGCTACTGATTGGATTATTAATGGCATTGGATGTATCATCATATATAATGTATTAACATCTTGATGTTAATAGGGCGCAACAAAAAATAGATATATTTGCCGTTTTCTTTTTTGAGTTTTGAAGAGTAAAACCTGCCAGACTAGGCAGGTGCATAGACCCCTTCGCCTTTTATTCCATCCACAAGTTTCCTGTTTACACGATTCTTTTAGGATCAGGCAGGTACTATGGGTCCTCTGACTTCCAACTCAAATCATAGTGTATGGTTGGATCTCGCCGATATCACCTGTGAGCTATAGCGCTTGAGATGTCGTTTAGTTCTCTGTCCCCATTACTTTGGGTAATCTGCTTCCATGCGTAAAAATATATCTATTTTTCTTTCGTCCTTACCGTTCTTAGCCGCCAGCAGACTGAAAGCATAACAGTGTTCGTGCGATTCCTTGCGTGCATTTTTTTTGCACTAGTTCGCCGTAGAGTAGGCTGACCCGAAAAGAACTGCGATTCTGTTTTATCATCTCATGCTAAATGAAATCTATAGATATATTTATATATAGATTTCATTTGGCAAGCGCCAGCGGACTCGCGGAGGATTCTTGAGTAGGCCGATAACCTAGCCGACGAATATCTCCTTTATCGCTGCTTCTGTGGCATGCTTCCTTTTTCTTGCTATTGGGTAAGCCCTGAGCCCCCTCGAGCAGTAGCGCCTTTGTTGTAATCACAAGTAATCTAACGGCCGCCCCTAAGAAAGCCCCAGAAATTCTATGAAAAATAGAAAGAGTAGAAGTAAGCTGTGGCTTATAAATGGTAAGATGAGGTGATAACGGTCGATTGATTTTCATGTTTTTAGTTGACTTTGATTCTGACTCAAGGTGACAGGATTTGAACCTATGACCCTCTGTACCCAAAACAGATGCGCTACCAGACTGCGCTACACCTTGGCTGATGTTCCTCAATGAATATTTGATAAATGCTTAAATTGTTATTGAACAACATACAAAAAGAACTAAAACTAATAAAAAAAACTATATTTTTAACGCCACTGAAAAAAAGCACTACCATCTTGTTCAGTTTCTCTTTTGCTTGAAAATATTTTTTTGGTA